CATATACGTTTTCTTTAATTGAATGAACGTTCTGATTCTCCATTTCTCAAAATACTTCAATTGGTACACGCAAGAAATAGGCTAATTCAGCAGCCTTTTGTTCAATTTCTCGTGGAGTCAAATTCTCATCAGTACGGGTCAAGGGAATGGACCCCTGGCCTCGGATGTCCATATAAAGAACACGACGAGCATAAATACCCTCTTTAACTTCTATTCTAACGGACTGAATATCTTTTATAAGGAATCGGAGGAATATGCGACGATTTTTTCCCGGAAATCCCCAACGAAAAATACAGACTACTCCTTCCTTTCTATCGAATCGATCATAACCACTACCTACATTCCAGGAAATTGTGCACCACAAATAAGAGCTAATAAAGAGACCCGCAATTCCGTAGAAAGACATCACGATTCCTTGTGGAAAAAAAATGATTTGCTGAGGCGGAAAAAAAGATAGCAAATTTCTACCAAGATAACTGGAAGTTCCAACTAATAAGAAGCCTAATGAACCTAAAAAAAGGATAAAGGCCCAGCAGAAATTACTTATTTTTCGAGACCCCGTTATAAGTTCTATCCATATATCGTCTGATCGCCAAGTCATACTTTACTCGATTGCATTTTATTGGAATTGAGATAATACCCCAGAGAAATTTGACTTTACTTTTTTGTTTCCGAAGTAACTCTCATCAACTAGCACTAGTTTGAGGTGAACTAGCACTAGTGTGATGTCAACCTTTAGGAGTAATTCATCAAATTGGTTAAATCTAAAATAATAACATACTCTTTATTTAATACGATCCCACTATACATATCGATATACATATAGATTCACCGACTACATTTCAGCCATCCAGAGATCCTGATCTATTTGAAAATTGCTAGAATTGATATATCCATATATCATGTTTCTGCGTGCATAAGAGTTTTTTCCTTTATGTTCGGTGGCAATCACATGTTATACTATATTCCAATAAATAGATATCCGTGTTATGATACAAGTCCACGTTTTCCAAAAAAAAAATGGATGAGATTGGGTCCCGGCGGATCTAAACAATCTTGTTTTTTTGAACATGAAGAAATAAAGAAGCCATTGCAATTGCCGGAAAGACTAGGCCTACTAACGGCACAAAAATAGATGGAAGGTTCAAATTTGTCATAGAAGGGGTACCTCGATTTACTATTTGTATCTGTTATTATGTTATTATATAAATAAAGATATCTTGTAATAATTATAATTAAATTAAGAATTTGAATTCTAATTAGATAATATTTATTATTAATATAATTAGAAGAATTTTTAATTATTAGTATAGATCTAAGTATCTATATATCTAAATCTAACTGAGTACGTATAATAAGAATAAGTGCAAAGAATGTAGAACTGTAGAACTAAATAAATGGACTTATTCATCTCCTACATGAGAAAGATATGTATGATAATAAACTTTATTATTTTTCTTCATTTCTTTGTTTTTTGTTCTTGTCTTCGAATTTTCTAAAAATAGATAAAGAGTTTTTTACCGATTATCGAAAGATTCGTTCGAATCCGACCCAACATGAATTTTTAGCTAAAATGGTTTTTCGGGAGATAGAGAAAGAGACAAAACTCTATTATCTATATTTAAATTTCAAATTCTATACCTAAGACAAGAACAAATTCGTTTTATTTTCCAAAATTCACGAAAGGAAGAACTCACTCTTGGTGATAAAGGCTTCTTGATTCGTAATCAGGAATATAGGTCAAAAAAAGAGTTATCCTCAACTTTCGTTTTGATTCTTTCTACAATTCGATCTTCTATCAGCAAAGAAAAGGCCATTATTATCTTATTTACTTTGATTCCGATAAACTAACTACTTTTTGCTACAAACACAAAAAAATGATTGAACTTAGTGCTCTACTTGATTTTGTTTGACTTTTGATTCAAAGGAAAAAAGGCGTGGAGCTTAAATAACTCACTCAGAACGCTTTTTAAAAGATTACGTGGTACAATTAGGTCAAATAAACCCTTCTGGAATAAGTATTCAGCTGCTTGTGAACCTTCGGGTACTGTTTTATTCAATGTTTGTTCAATTACTCTTTTACCTGCAAATGCAATGTAGGCATTGGGTTCGGCAATAATGATATCCCCCAACATACCAAAACTAGCTGTGACTCCACCAGTTGTCGGAGATGTAAGGATTGCTACATAAAATAATTTTTTATTTAATTGATAATCATATAAAGCAGACGATATTTTAGCCATTTGCATCAAGCTCAAACTTCCTTCCTGCATGCGCGCCCCCCCAGAAGCACACACTATAATAAGAGGTAAATTTTGATTGGCAGCGTGTTCAATCAAACGGGTGATTTTCTCTCCGACTACGGATCCCATACTACCCCCCATAAACTGAAAATCCATAACCCCAATTGCTACGGGAATGCCGTTTAGTTGGCCTATGCCTGTTTGAACAGCCTCGGTTAATCCTGTCTTTCTTTGATAAGAATCAATACGATCTTTAT